ATAAAATACAAAGAAATGTTTGTCCTTATGATCCAAATAAGAGTTTAAAAGCAGAAAAATTTTTTGATTTATTAAAGTTTATACGATAGAACGTAAAGAAGTCCGGCTACGAGGTCTGAGTATTTAAGTATGAATCATAGTTCGAATACTTTGTGATCTATTTGATCTATTTCGTGCTCCGGATACTCGAATGAATATCCGACGAAGTAAAACCATCTTGATAAAGATGACAGACCCCATTCTCTGTACTATCCATAGGGTCAATTCTAACAAGTCACACACTCATATTCCGGAAATATACAATGCAGAAAAAAATTTCGCGGTCGAACTACCAAAGGAGAATAGGCTAAAATTTTTAGACCTACATACTTTTTTGTATCGAGCTAAAAGCTAGGACGTCAAGATTCTTCTGAATCTAATTCATTGAAATTCCATCCAGTAGAACAGAAGAATTATAAATCTCCAAAATAATAGATAGGAATACCGCAAATAGAGCCATTGCAACACCCATCAAAGGCGTCGTTCCCCATCCAGGAGCTACTTTACCATATTCGGAATTCAATGGTTTCAATAACTTCCCTACAGTAGTGCTTCTTGGACCAGATCTAGAACTATCCTCAACAGTTTGTGTAGCCATAAATCTTATTTTGTATTCATTACGATCTGTTGACTTTGTATACCATTCCGTTGTAAATAAACGATCTTAGCATAGATCCATTGTGGTCTTTCAATTCTATAATAATGGAAACAGCAACCCTAGTCGCCATCTTTATATCTGGGTTACTTGTAAGTTTTACTGGGTATGCTCTATATACTGCCTTTGGGCAACCCTCTCAACAACTAAGAGATCCATTCGAGGAACACGGGGACTAGTTGACGTAATCAGCCTCCAAATATTTGGAGGCTGATTACGTCAATGAAGATAATGAAAAATTATTTCATTTTTTAGTTGAAATTTTAGGTGGTTCCCGAAAAAAAATAGCGAAAAAAATTATCCCTAAAGTGGATACTAAGAGAAATGTATAAACCAATGCTTCCATAAATTTGATCGTGGTTTACAATTATAGCTTTCATACCTGTTTTGTTTATCCCTCTGGATAAAGAAAGAAAGAAAAAGAGTCAAAGAAACGGCAGCGATTTAAATCAAGATTCCTACGGTACCCTACCCCATTAAATAAAATCGCAAACAGAAACTAGAAGAAAAAAAGGAATGTTGCATCAGACTGCTTGTCTTTTTGTAGTTGGATCTCCAAGTTTTTGGAATGCCCCAAATTCCACTTGAGCATCCAAATCTGGATCAATCCCAGCAAAAACATCTCTGAAGAGGGTTCTAGAACCATGCCAAATGTGTCCAAAGAAGAAAAGTAGAGCAAACGAAGCATGTCCAAAAGTAAACCAACCTCGTGGACTGCTACGAAAAACACCATCGGATTTCAAAGTAGCACGATCTAATTCAAAAATCTCACCCAATTGAGCCCGTCTAGCATATTTTTTCACAGTTGCGGGATCACTATAACTCACCCCATTGAGTTCACCACCATAAAACTCAACAGTTACACCTACTTGTTCGACACTATATTTTGATTCTGCCCTTCGAAATGGGACGTCGGCTCTAACAATTCCGTCTCCGTCTACCAAAACAACCGGAAATGTTTCAAAAAAGGTAGGCATACGGCGTACAAAAAGTTCACGCCCTTCTTTATTTCTAAAGACGGGGTGTCCTAACCATCCAACAGCTATTCCATCCCCATTGTCCATTGAACCCGCTCGGAATAACCCTCCTTTTGCTGGATTATTACCAATATAATCATAAAAAGCTAATTTTTCAGGAATTTTAGACCAAGCTTCTGATAAACTTTGATTTTCAGCCAGTCCAGCACTAACTCTTCGATATATTTCTTGTTGAAAGTATCCCTGATCCCATTGATAACGAGTAGGACCAAACAATTCGATGGGAGTAGTTGCAGAACCATACCACATAGTTCCAGCAACAACAAAAGCTGCAAAAAAGACAGCAGCAATACTACTGGAAAGGACGGTTTCTATATTGCCCATACGTAATCCTTTGTATAGACGTTGAGGCGGACGAACACTAAGATGAAATAGGCCCGCTAATATACCCAACGTCCCTGCTGCAATATGATGAGAGGCTATTCCTCCCGGAACAAAAGGGTCAAAACCCTCCACGCCCCACGCCGGGTTTACGGGTTGGACCTTTCCGGTTAGTCCATAAGGGTCGGATACCCATATTCCAGGACCATATAATCCTGTTACATGAAATGCGCCAAAACCAAAGCAAGCCACTCCTGAAAGAAATAAATGAATTCCAAAAATCTTGGGCAAATCCAAAGAAGGTTTTCCTGTACGTTCATCACAAAAAATTTCTAGATCCCAATATACCCAATGCCAAATAGCTGCCAAGAAACACAAGCCAGAAAACACGATATGTGCTCCGGCTACCCCTTCGTAACTCCAAAGACCCGGATTCGTTATAGTCCCTCCTGTAATATTCCAACCGCCCCACGAATTGGTTATTCCTAAACGAGTCATGAAAGGTATAACGAACATACCTTGTCTCCACATTGGATCAAGAACGGGGTCGGAGGGATCAAAAACAGCTAATTCATATAGAGCCATCGAACCGGCCCAACCAGCAACCAGAGCAGTATGCATTATATGAACAGAAAGCAAACGACCGGGATCATTCAATACAACAGTATGAACACGATACCAAGGCAAACCCATGGAAATACCCCTTTATCAAGGAAAAATAGACACTATGTAACTTTATTGCATTGGAAAAAACTATGCTACGGACCCCCCTTTTTTAGGTAATTTTTTCGGAGAAAGGATTAATATTTGTTCTATTCTGTTAGTAATAATGGAACAATTCGATTCATAGGAAAAAAGGGAAGCGGATCTATTCTATATCCGATAAGTACCAATACGCAATGGGGTTGAATTCTATTTTATATGAACCAAGATAGCTATTGTTGTTCATCATTCAGAAACCCGTTCGTAAAAAATTTCCTTTATTTTTATTCATTCTCTCTTACTTTACTTTTATTTTATATTTTATTTTAGCTTATTCAACTTATGTATTAAATATGATTAATTTAATAAAGTAGGAAAAAAGGATAATAGTATTAAAAAACGAAACCCCAGTCTTACGTTTCCACATCAAAGTGAAATAGAGAACTTCATTCTCTTTTTTTTTCATTTCATGCCTATTGGCGTTCCAAAAGTACCTTTTCGAAGTCCTGGAGAAGGAGATACATCTTGGGTTGACATATAGTGCGACTTGTCAGATATATTGGGCTATATGGGATTTCCCCATTTTCTCCCTCGATCGAGATATCCCCTGTTTCGCCCAAAAAGATTGATTGAATCATCAAAAATTTGTAACGCGAAGCGCAAAAAATAAAGTGGAATTAAATGCAGGGAGTATTTAGATTGATATTAGATTATCAAAACTTTTTTATGGTTTACGTGATCGGACTAATAAAATGAAGTATCCAGGCTCCGTTTAGCAAAAACCCAATTGATAATTAATATATAATATTTTTATAATTACTACTTATATGATATGCAAAATTATGATAAAAAATTCTATTAAAAAATCAAAAAAATTGAAACAGGGTGATCTAAAACTGTTGCTCAAATCAAATAATATAATGAAAAATTTGTTGACTATTTGACAGAAGACATGTGAAAGAAATGAATTGAAAAAAATAGGAGTAGTAAAAAAAGACGCGGTATTTGGTTCATTTGTCCTATATGTGCAAATCAAAATCGGGCAAATTTTTCCTTTTACTCGGGGTAGAGCATAAACCTAAAAAATGGAATAAAAAAAGGAAGAAGCCCATTCAGGAACAAGAAAAAATCATCGCCATTTCAACTGAATCTCGATGAAAAAAAAATATCAATGAATCAAGTTAGTCTGAGCGGCTTAATCAATCGTTTTATTATTAGATTTTAATATCTAATAAAAGGGGCCAAAACTTCTTTTTTCTTTGACTTTTGGGAGCAAGCCCTTCCGTTATAAGTTATAAAAAAAACCTTCTATGAAAAAAACGGGGGTTGGAATCGACACATTGGTTTTTTCACAATTTTTGTTGAACCGTATGCATCAAAAGGTGCCTGTACGGCTCCTAAGGAATAAAATTTTATCCTAATCAACCGACTTTATCGAGAAAGATTATTTTTTTTAGGCCAAGACGTTGATACCGAAATTTCGAATCAACTTATTAGTCTTATGATATATCTCAGTATAGAAAAGGATACCAAAGATCTTTATTTGTTTATAAACTCTCCTGGTGGATGGGTAATATCTGGAATGGCTATTTATGATACTATGCAATTTGTGCGACCCGATGTACAGACAATATGCATGGGATTGGCCGCTTCAATAGCATCCTTTATCCTAGTCGGGGGAGCAATTACCAAACGTATAGCATTCCCTCACGCTTGGCGCCAATGAGTTTTTTTATTTTCGAGAAAAAAAAATACTATGCCTTCGCCATCGGAAATATGAATTAGTTAAGTAATAATAGCATGGCACTTCGAATTCGATATGAAATTTTTTAGATTCAAAAAAATGAGATTATATATTGAAAGAGTAGTATGAGATAAAGAAGGGGTTTTTCAAATGATATCGTACCTATTCGGGCACATCTCAGCGTCACAAACTTTGTTTTCACACCGGAAGCTTATTTACAAAATTTATATTAAAAAAAAAAAGACACTTTGGGATTGCTGAATCATAGACGAATCAAAAAAATGATATATAAAGCAACGGAACCATCATAGTATTTTTTTAACTCCTACAAAAAAGAAGGATGGTAATTGGATTATTTCTGGATCTGCGTATAATACAACCTATATTTTGTTTTCTTTCGCCAAAAGGAAAGGTCAAAAAAATCAATTCCATTGTGGAGCCGTATGCAATGCACAAAAAAAGCCTGTACGGTTATTCAATTTTCTCTGTTTTTTTGGTTATCTCGCCTCATTCTGCGAAATAGAAGAACCTTTTTTATTATATCATCAGGGTAATGATCCATCAACCCGCTAGTTCGTTTTATGAGGCACAAACGGGAGAATTTATCTTGGAAGCGGAAGAACTACTAAAACTTCGCGAAACCATCACAAGGGTTTATGTACAAAGAACGGGCAAACCTATCTGGGTTGTATCCGAAGACATGGAAAGGGATGTTTTTATGTCAGCAACAGAAGCCCAAGCTCATGGAATTGTTGATCTTGTAGCGGTTCAATAAAAAATAGGAGCGATTTCATGCAAATCTACAATTTCTAAATTTTATATCTTTTTAGATTAAAGGTTTAGTTTCATATTCTCTTCAATAAAAAAAAGATATATTGAAGAGAATCTTGAAGAGAAGTAATTCAGAATTCACCGGTTAGAACTAATCTAAACCAGCCCATTATTTATATGATTCCGTATGCCAACCATTAAACAACTTATTAGAAATACAAGACAGCCAATCCGAAATGTCACGAAATCCCCAGCGCTTCGGGGATGCCCTCAGCGACGAGGAACATGTACTCGGGTGTATGTGCGACTCGTTTAGATCATAGACTGCAAAAAGGAAATTCTTTTTGAAATATCAAGGATCAGTACCTGTGAATAAAATAGAATAGAATGGAGGAACTCGATTCATTATTTAAAAAAGATAGATCGTTCATATCTTCTATTGTGTCTGAAACTTATGGTTTACATTGGTGCAAATCCAATCAACTCCATTTTTTAGAAAACCCCCAATGATAACAAATGGTTATCCATTAAGCGGGGGAAATTCCATTTTTTATTAAAAAGAAAAAAGATTCCACTCTTGAAAGAAAAGAACGGACTAACAGGGTAAACGACCAAATCAATTTTAAAAATGAAATACCGTTACTGTATAAAGTGGATCTCATTGTGAAAGACCTATTACTGGAATATTCATGGGGTAGAGCCAAAGAATGTGAATTGTACAAGTTACCAATAGTATTGATTAATTAAAAGAAGGAGCTCCGGTGTATAGAGAGGACCTCACCGTTTTAGAAGTAACCATAGAAACGATGGAACCCACTATTTATCCATTTCTATTTACTACTTTTTGTAGTTATTCTATTTTTTTATATCAAGCATCAAGGAAATTTATCCTTTCAAAGCAAAGGAAAATACCTATCAAAAAATAGTGGTGGGGAAGGTTAGAGTAGCAAAAGCCATTGGAATTTTTTTTTTATACATTGGAATAACTCGTTTGGTTATTAATAGACTAGTAAAGGGAAAAAGAATAACTAAAAAAAGAATTAGTTATTCATCAAAGTTTGATTTATTCAATGACTAGAATTAAACGCGGATATATAGCTCGGAGGCGTAGAACAAAACTTCGTTTATTTGCATCAAGCTTTCGAGGGGCTCATTCACGACTTACACGAACTATGACTCAACAGAGAATAAGAGCTTTAGTTTCGGCTCATCGGGATAGGGGTAAAAGAAAAAGAGATTTTCGCCGTTTATGGATCACTCGAATAAATGCCGTAATTCACGAAACGGGGGTATTCTATAGTTATAACCGATTCATACACAATCTGTACAAGAAGCAATTACTTCTTAATCGGAAAATACTTGCACAAATAGCTCTATTAAATAGGAGTTGTCTTTATACGATTTCTAATGAGATAAAAAACTAAGGGGGTTGAAAGAAATCCACTAAAATATTAGAAATAGAGTTCTAAAGAGAATGAGCTCGGGGAAGGTAGAGTAGAAATTAGTATTATAAAAAAAAGTCGTCAAAACAAAACGAGAGTATATAGTCGCTAAAAAAAGATTTATTCTTTTTCTTTTCGACGATTCTTTTCTTTTTTATGACAGACACAGACGTAACAATCAATTTTTGATTCTTGATTGGATTTTTCGAACAAAATAGTAATCTATTTTTGAATTCCTTCAGATTGGAATTGTTATTCAATTGAAGAATAAGTCTATTTTTTTCTGGTTCTAAGGCTAGTAGTTCTAGGGGTCGACTCACTTCTTTCAAATTGTTTCTGATTATTAAGAAAAGGTAACAAAGATAAAATACGAGCTTGGTTTATAGCAATAGTGATTAATCGTTGTTGTTTTAAAGTCACTCTATTCACCCGTCTAGATAATATTTTTCCTTGTTCACTAATAAATCGACTAATTAAACTCATGTTTCTATAATCAATTCGATCCCCCGATTGGATCGGGGGCAAACGCCTACGAAAAGATCGCTTGGATTTAGTAAAAAGTCGCTTAGATTTATTCATAATTTTTTTATTCCTTATCTCTAAAAAAATCCTATTTTGATCGGATCAAAATAAAAACGATTTCTATTTCTATATAGGATAGAGTTTCTATATAGAATTAAGAATATAGGATTAGATTTCTTTCTATTGATTTAGATGTTTATATATATATATATGTAATAAGATATGAGAAAAAAGAGATACTAGCATTATTCCTGTTCTTAAAATCAAAATTGACATACAAGCACTCAATTTCATCTATTTCTTGATTTCCCCGTGAATTGTATGTTTATAACAATAGGCGCAGAATTTTCTCAATTCCAATCGACTAGGGGTGTTATGCCGATTCTTTTGAGTAATATATCTGGAAATTCCCGCTGATTCTTTCTTAATATCATTTCGAACACAACTGGTACATTCCAAAATAATTGTTACTCGAACATCTTTACCCTTGGCCATGAAACCTCCTTTGGATTTATGATTCACCCCAATCTTCTATTTTCATTTTAGGATCCAGAAAGAACAAGAACCAAAAAAATAGAAGCTGTTAACTAAAAAAAATTCTGAAATATTTCGTTGCAATGAATATTAATTAGTAATTAAATAAAAATCAAATAATAAGCAATACAATGCTTTTGTGAAAACTATATTAAAAATCTTTGTACAGTATTTTTTTTAAGTATCTCATAGGATACTCTTCCCCTAGCAACACTTTTTTCGTTCTATTACTAATTTAATTGGATCCTGAACCCTCGTTTTTATGACCTTGCGCCCCCCCTTTTTTTTTTCTAATTTTTTTTTAGAATGAATTAGAAAAAAAAGGGGGGGGTTAGTCCCCGATCGTTGATTGTATCTCTAAAATTTTTAACCTCTTTCTGATATTAATAACTAGAATTAAAAAAAGGGAAATGTTAATGCATCCGGAAATAAACGATTAATCTCTATTAATAAACCTGCTAACGAACCGAACCATAGAGTACTTAGTACCGGTGCTACGGAAAGATATGTTTTTAGATCTCGCATTTGAAATCCTCCTTCTTTATTGTATTACATTATATATAGTAATATATATAACTACAGATGTACATGTAGTTAAGAAGTTCTTGTATTTGTATACGTAACTTCCGCCCCACACTTTCAAAATTAGAATTGAAATATTGTCTACTAGACCGATCTTATAGATTCCATTTTCAAATGTAAACGCCTATTTATGTAAAATTGAAAGAATTTTCGTAAAAAAAGTCATTTTTTTAATTATATTATATGTTTGTTATCTGATATGAGAAAAAAAAGAAGAAATGAATTTGATATACCAATAAAAAAAGAAGAAGGATGTGGAAAACAAGACAGGAATTCTCTACAATGACACTGTAAACCAATTGAAAGGGATGTAGCGCAGCTTGGTAGCGCGTTTGTTTTGGGTACAAAATGTCACGGGTTCAAATCCTGTCATCCCTACCTATTACTGCTCTTCTGAGCAGTAACGAGGGATCTATTTTAGATCTATCTTTTTTAATAAAATTGGACATACATATAATTCTGAAATTTATGATATACTATGATATAGTATATACGTACAAAATCGATTCGGGTTAAAGAATGTCCTCTTTCTAGCCTTTTCCTTTTTTAGAAAAAACAAGAAAAACGCTCTTAGTTCAGTTCGGTAGAACGTGGGTCTCCAAAACCCAATGTCGTAGGTTCAAATCCTACAGAGCGTGATTTCACTCTTGTTTATTAGATTGTGTCAAAATTCCACTGTTCGCAAAGCATTGAGCAGCAATCTGAATTAGACCTCCCGCATATGAAAGCAAGAAGGAGGTCAGTCAAAAAAAAGAGATGTTAATTAATCAAAAGTCCAACTGATCACCACGTCTGTATTGTAAATAAGCAGTTACGAATAAGCCAGCCAAAGTAATAGGAATTAGACCTAAGACGATTCCAAATAAAAAAACTTCAATCATTTGAATTTTCTTTTGGTTTCATTTTTGAAAGGGAGAAAAGAGAGGTACTATCTATTCCTAGCTCTTAATCTGGGTTGGCGATGAATCTCAATGGCCAAAATTGGGTAATTAATACGGTAAGGAACTATCGAACATACGAAATACCACCGAAATCCTTTTTTATAAAAAAATCTTCATTCAATTAATTTCAAATAAGTCGTATTTTGCTTAGACCAATAAATAGAACTGAGGTTATAGTTAAAGCTGCTAGTAGAAAACCGAAATAACTAGTTATAGTAGGCATGAAGGGACTCAATAAAATATGTTTTTTTATACATATGTTTCTAAAGTACTTCCCTAAGTTTCAATTTAAAAATTTTTTAAAGAAATAGAGAAAGATAACTAGTTCCAAGAATCAAAAAAATTCAATTGCAAATTTGTGAATTATCAATCATTATAGGTGGTATGGACAAAAATAGAGAAAGATAAAAAGAACTCAATTCATCGTCTTTGGCATCTGCACCCTCTCAGGATTCAGAATTCACGTAACGGATTCATTGAAAAACTCTTTAAGAAATTAATCATAAAAAAATAATACATAAAAAAAAAAATAACTCTATTATCTAACTTCAGTCAAAACATATAACTTTTTTTGAATGAATATGTAAAAATTTGAAAATAAGTTGTTTGATTCTTTTTTTTTTCTAAGTGACCTTAGAACCTAGAATACGCCCCTTTCTACTTTATTAAAATTGAATTTACTTAAATTTCAATTTGAACTCATTAGATTA